CTTCTACGAATAGCTCGTAATGCTGCATCCCTTCCCAGACCAGGACCTTTTATCATAACTTCTGCTCGTTGCATACCCTGATCGACTACTGTACGAATAGCATTTCCTGCTGCGGTTTGAGCAGCAAAAGGTGTCCCTCTTTTTGTACCTCTGAATCCACAAGTACCAGCAGAAGCCCAAGAAACCACCCGACCTCGTACATCTGTAACAGTCACAATGGTATTGTTGAAACTTGCTTGAACATGAATAATGCCCTTTGGTATTTTACGTGTAGTTTTACGTAAACTAATACGTCTATTACTACGTGAACCAATTCTTGGTATAGGTTTTGCCATATTTTATCATCTCATAAATATGAGTCAGAGATCTATGGATATATCCATTTCATGTCAAAACAAATCCTTTCATTTTGTTATTTGTAAATCGATTTTTTTCGCTCTTTTACTTTGAGTAGGAGGATTATCCTTGTCGTTGTTTATGTTTCGGGTTGGAACAAATTACTATAATTCGTCCCCTTCTGCGGATCAGCCGACATTTTTCACAAATTTTACGAACAGAGGCTCTTATTTTCATATCTGTCATTCCTTATTCGAATTCCGAATCTATTTATTGGAAGAAATTAAGTGTCTTTAAATTTGGAACCTCAAATTGGATTCCGGAATGCTGAAGTTTAAAAATCGTTTAATCAGTTGAATCCTTGTTGCGAAGTCTATAAATTATCCGTCCTCTAGTTGAATCATAACGGCTTACTTCAATTTTAACTCGATCCCCTGGGAGGATCCGTATAAAACTACGTCGTATCCTTCCTGAAACATAACCTAGAATCAGATCGTCATTATCTAAACGAACCCGGAACATACCATTAGGAAGTGATTCAGTAATCAAACCTTCATGAATCCATTTTTGTTCTTTCATTCCAGGTAAAACCCCCTTAAAGTATTAACTAATGGAGGAGTAGCGATATTCGACAAGCCATTTTTTTTCTTTTTTTTACAACTAAGAAGTTTTGGATCCAATTCGGATATTAATATTCGAAGGATTACCATATATAACATAAAATTTCTCCGCCAATTCCTTCTAATCGAGCCTCTCGGTCTGTCATTATACCTCGAGAAGTAGACAGAATTACAATTCCCATTCCGCCTAAAATTCGAGGAATTCGTTGATAATTAGAATAGATTCGGAGACCAGGCCGACTTACTCTTTTTAAATTTAAAAGATTTCTACAAGGCCCTTTACGATTTCTTCTATGTCGCAGAGTTAAAACAAAAAAATAGTTTTGTTTTTCCTGATGTTTTCTTGCGTTTTCGATAAAACCTTCTCGTAAAAGTATTTTAACAATATTTTCGGTCATGTTAGTATATGCTATTCGAACTGTTCCTTTTCTATTCATGTCAGCATTTCGTATAGAGGTTATTATATCAGCAATAGTGTCCCTACCCATGATGAATTCCAATTAGTTATGCTTTTATATAATCAACATGCTTTTATTAGTTTATTATTTATTTGAATTATTACTAAAAATTAAAGGGATATACGTGATACATAATCTACTAAAGGAAATTGAATTGATTTTTTTTTATTCAAATATCCTATTCTAACTATACTATAGTATAGTAGTATAGTCGTTTTTTTATAATACTTCTGGGGCTAATGAAACTATTTTAGTAAAATTTAACTGTCTCAACTCTCGAGCGATGGCGCCAAAAACTCGAGTTCCTTTTGGATTTCCTTCGTTATCAATGATAACTGCAGCATTGTCATCATATCGTATTATCATACCATTATCCCGTTTGAGTTCTTTACGGGTACGTACAATTACAGCTCTGATCACTTCTGATCTTTCTAAGGGCATATTTGGAATTGCTTCTTTTATCACAGCAACAATAACGTCACCAATATGAGCATATCGACGATTGCTAGTTCCTATGATTCGAATACACATCAATTCTCTAGCCCCGCTGTTGTCTGCTACATTCAAATGGGTCTGAGGTTGAATCATATCATTTTTTTATCTTTTAATGCATAATGCAAAGGGCGAAAAAAAGAAATATTGTTTGTCCAAAACCAAAAACACCTGCGGTTGTTTTTTTATTCTAAAAATAAATTTCCTTTGATTTTATATTCCTATTCTGAAATAATGAATTGAGTTCGTATAGGCATTTTTGATGCCGCTAGTGAGATAGCCTTTTTGGCTATATTTTCTGTTACTCCGCTTATTTCATAAAGTATTCGACCTGGTTTTACAACAGCTACCCAATATTCGGGGGATCCTTTGCCCGAACCCATACGTGTTTCTGCAGGTCTTACTGTAACTGGTTTGTCTGGAAATATACGTACCCATATTTTTCCACCACGACGTGCATTTCGTGTCATTGCTCGTCGTCCAGCTTCTATTTGTCTAGATGTGATCCAAGCAGGTTCAAGTGCCTGAAGAGCATATCTACCGAAACAAATATGATTACCTCGATAGGATGTTCCCTTCATTCTTCCTCTATGTTGTTTACGGAATCTGGTTCTTTTGGGGTTATAGTTGATGGTTTTTTCGACATTCCATCTCTACTACAGAACCGGACATGAGAGTTTCTTCTCATCCGGCTCCTCGCGAATGATTCAATTAAAAGAATCTTATATGAAAATATATATGGATCTCATAATAGATTTAATCAATCAATTTTGTGAGACTCATTTGATTTATTCAAATTTTATATATTTATATTTTATAAATATGATCAATTTTGAACTCTATTTTTGTTTCATTTTACAATTTTATTTCATAGATTCATATATAAATCAGATCTATATGATTTATATATTATAAAAATATAATTAGATTAATTGATGAATATTTCATATGACCTTCATATTCTTTTTGTTTTTTATTTTCTTGTATGAGATTGCCTAAAGGTTCGTTTTAAGAATCCAAATACAGAATAAACTTTCGCGGGCGAATATTTACTCATTTAAGATCTATTTCAGTTGAGTTATAGAATTAACTCATGACTTCTCAGAATAGATTAATTTTTTTCTGGTTTGTTCCGCCATCCTTTTCAATGAATCATGAGGATTCTTTTTCAATCGAATCTTCTATATTCAAAGTTTTCGTCGTTCCCATCGCTTCTTGATTAATATGATTAGGCCTTACTTTTACAATGGAGCTTTTAATGCAATTTTTTCTTGAGCCAACCTTCTTAGTCTTTATTGGCTCGAAGCTCTCAATTTATTTTGATGAATGGATTCATATTCAGATAATGATAGATGAATCTTTATTGATGCTTTATTACACTGTTGTTTATGAGGTGGTTTATAGACCTTACATATTGGGATCATATATCATTTATATATATATAAAATTTTTTTCTTTCTTTCACCTTTCCAGTTATCCTCATCCCTTTCTTTTTATTTTTTTCACTTTAATCGCAAATAAAATTTCGATTTCTTTTGTTGAATTTATGACAAAACAATTTCAGTTGCTACAATGATAAGACCAATATATCATATCTTGACTGATTTCTTGGATTCAGATAATGCGAAGCAATGAGTTGGTTATTATATAATTATTAGTTTATACTATGGTTTTTTTATCTTAATTCGACCAAAACCAACGAGTCACACACTAAGCATAGCAATTTTATTAAATAAAAAAGTCAATCAAATTTTTATTCAACCTTATAAAATTAATAAAAAATCTTTTGGATTTTGATAGAGTCGAAAAAAATGAAAGAATTTTCAATTTGTGGTTCCATTTTTTACATCTTTTAATAGACTAATGGAAAGACAATTCAAATAAAAATTTGATTATTCTTCGTCTATAAATATCCAAATTTTTATGCCTAATACCCCATAGATAGTTCGAACTGTATAGGCGCAATAATCAATTTTGGCTCGAATAGTTTGGAGGGGAACTCTCCCTTCTCTGATCCATTCAATACGTGCAATTTCTTTTCCGTCGATACGTCCTGCAATTTGTATTTGAATTCCTTTTGTATCAGCTTGTTCGGTTAATTCAATAGCTTTTTTCATTGCTTTTCGAAATGAGACCCTATTTTTTAATTGTCCGGCTATAAATTCGGCAAGAATATTAGGGTGTCCATATGGTTTTGGAATTCGTGTAATAGCAATGTTCAGCTTTTGGTTTACACAATTTAATTCTTTTTGGACATTCATTTGTAGTTCTTGGATTCCTCGGGGTCGGGTTTCTATTAATAATTTTGGGAATCCTATATAGATTATTATCTGAATCAGATCTATTCTTTTTTGAATTTCTATACGTGCAATTCCCTCCACGCTGTGGGCTGTTTTCATATTTTTTTGTACATAATTCTTGATACAATCCCTTATTTTTTGATCTTCTTGTAGACCATCCGAATAATTTTTTGGTCGTGCAAACCAAAGGGAATGATGACTTTGGGTTGTACCAAGTCTGAAACCAAGTGGATTTATTTTTTGTCCCATATTACCCCACCCTACTTGAAACGATAATTTCTACGTAAAGACTTTTCTCGATCATCGTCAGGTAAATTTTATATAAAGTATTATTCATATACATATTAATAAAAATCTGTATCTTTCACTACAATAGTTATATGACAAGTAGGTTTTTTTATCATAGAACTACGTCCTCGAGCTCGAGGTTTTAATTTTTTTACGGTAGTTCCCTTGTTGACTTCAGCTTTGTAAATGATTAAATCTGCTTTGACCATACCGTTATTATTATAAGCATTTGCTGCTGCAGAATAAAGTAATTTTAAAATGGGATAAGATGCTCTATAAGGCATGAGTTCGAGTGTCATAAGTGCTATTTCATAAGAACGTCCACGAATTTGATCAATTATTCTTCTCGCTTTGTGAGTAGATATGGGTATATATTGACCTAAAGCATATGTTTTGTCCTTGTCACCTGAAAAATATCGTTCGTTCTTTTTCTTTTGTTGTATGTTTAGCATCAGGTTTACCTCCCATTAATGAAAAATTCAAATTTTTATTTATTAACGCCGAGA